TATGTGAGTAATTCATATACAGCATCTCTTTCTTTTATCAAAGGTTCTACCAAGTGATATGTTTCCACAAATAATTGAAATTCAATTTCTTGATCTGTATCTTCAATTTTTGGAAATTTAGAAAGTTCTTCTGTTAAGCCCTGATCAATGAATCTACAAAATCCTTCAAATTGTATCTGATTAAAACCAGGTATTGTAGACATTCCCCCATTTCCATCCCCGAGCATTTTTTATTTCCTACTTTTTATCGAAAAAATTCCAGCATTGACCCATTCTTCATCAAATCATCTGGATTGATCTAGCAATGCTGGAATTTCTATTCTGTTTACTGAATCACATGAAATTTTGTAAGTAACTCCACATATGTAATGTATAAAATGCATCTGAACGGAGGAAAAAATAGAATTGGATACTCAAATTGGAATTTATAACAGATAAGATATGTAAAGGAGTTGAGAAATGCTACTGAGACTTATGGAATTTTGTATAGAATCTCAAAAAGGTGATTCAATTTCTATCATTTTTATGATATTCCAATCGGATTGGATACCAAAAAAAAGAAATGGAGTTAAGATTTGATCTGTTCGATGAGATAAAGACATAATAATCATCAACGCCATATTTTTGATGTTTTTTTAGCACTTAATTCATGGACTCTATTGTTCAACAAAAGATTCGCAGAAAAGAAAGATATTTTTACCCATTTTGGATTTTGATTTGACTAGAATACTTTTTTAGTAGAATACGATTGAAGTGCATAAGATAGCATAGTAAGAAGGCTTGTATTTATTAAACATAAACATGTGTAAATGGTTATCTATATACATATCTTTCTTCCTTTAGTGCAGTTCTATTGGGGACATCCAAATTTGTATTTTTCTATTCAATGAAAAATGGAAGCACTACAATTTCCTCATAATTAGCTATATATAGGCATCATATATAGATAAGATACCCGATTAGATATTTGTAGAACAGAGTCGATGTTCTAGGGTTTACATATACTTCTATTTGCTCTTATAATTGAATTTGGGAAGGATTTTTTTATTGAAAAGAATTAATACTGATTAGTTATGTATCAATTTAGATTTGATATAATTAGGAAAAGACCCTTTTTGATTCCAATCGAAGAATTGTTCATGAATTTACAATCCCATTTAATAGTTAATGGTTCCAATTTGTCCTGAATTTTGGCTATTGGGACTGAAAACCACCTTTCGTTTTTTCAATATATTATATATATAAATGAAAATCGAGTATAAAAGAATAGAAATAGAAAAGAGAGGGAAAGTTTTTATATATTTCTGTTTTGAGATACTATACATACAACGGAAGGAGGGGGTGGATCCAATCCAAAAAGCGAAGAAATTCTTTCGGACCAGGGATTAAGTAAACTGGGATTCAAGATGAAAGTACAATAAAAAAATAAATTGAGTAGCCCCTCCACCCCAAGCAAAGGAGGAATATTTTCATTTATTTCGTATCATTCTGGCGGCATGGCCGAGCGGTAAGGCGGGGGACTGCAAATCCTTTTTCCCCAGTTCAAATCCGGGTGTCGCCTCATTAACAAAAAACTAGGAATCCCTTCCTTTTTGGTTTTGCTGATAGAACTCCCTGAAATTTCCTGAGCAGAACCAAACGGAAGAAAAAGATTCTTGCTACTTGCTTGATTCTAAACATATGGAAGTTTGGTTCTCTAAAGCTAAAAAAGCTAAAGTGCTTGAAATCCTTGCCTCTAGGATTCAAGGAAAGATTCAAGATTCTAGTAGTCCAAGGACTCTCATATAAAGATTTAACGATTCCTTTACATCACTAATGGGGTGTTTAATTACTGGGTTTTGAATTAGATTGCACAGTACGACAGAAAATCTAATGAGTGTTTGTGGAAAGAGCTGAAGAGATTTTCTATACAGACTCGTGGGAGTCTTTTACTTCGGTGGAAAATCGGCTTTTATATCTCAAATGCTAAAATAAAAGAAATTCTTTCTTTTTATTTAAAAACCCCTAGTGAAGAATTGAATAGAAGGCCCTCGAATTCTTTCACAGAGACTGTACTTAGACAGTACGGATACGATCCAAGGGGAAATAAAGGTATGTCATAGATAATGATCTACCTTTATTCTATATTTTGATATCTTTCAACAAAGAATTAAGGTTAAGGACAAGAAAAGAAAGAATAGGTCTTATTATTCCTACATCTTATTCCTACAACTTACGAGGATTCCCTTGATACTTCCAAAGGTGTCACTGCCTATTTTGCTTGTGCTTAACCTTTTCCGATTCTACTAGAAAAATCATACCCTCTAAGAACTTGTTATAAGCGAATTTCCTGGATCCTTTCATCAATGGGCTTGGGTCAGAATACCTTTTTGACTCTGCGCCAGTGATTCCACTATTATTAGTGAGTGAACAATAATGGAATAATTCCTTCATAGAGATAGGGGACATAATTTACATGGATATAGTCAGTCTTGCTTGGGCTGCATTAATGGTAGTCTTTACATTTTCCCTTTCACTGGTAGTATGGGGAAGGAGTGGGCTCTAGAGGTAATACTTATTGAGCTGAGGAATAAAAAAACCGCATTGATTCTTTTTTTTATATCGTTTTGCAAAATCTTTTGACTTTTGATTTGATATTTATAATATATTTTTGAATATCAAATCAAAATATATTATATATATATTTGATTTGATTCTTTCGATGAATGCCGGAATTCTATAATTCTATTTGTGAATATAACTTAAATCTCGGATCTAGAACCGTAATATTCAGAATTGCCTTTCGGTTGATTATTTCAGATTGATTGGAATCAAGAAAAATAGATGAAGCAAAGAAATACAATTGAGATGCTATGTACATATATAAATACGTATATTAAGAAGATACATATTATAGATTAATATCTATTAATCCTGTATTTTTATACAGTACAACTTGTTACATTACAATACTAATAGCTAGTATGGTAGAACGAAATATATATTTCGTTCTACCATACTAGCTATCGGATCTCATAGAATACTAGACCTTTGATTCGAGTCCGCCAATTTCATTTAAGACCCGAGACGAAAAGCCTTTATTTCTTCAATCGTTGACTACGAAAACAAGTCAAGTTTGATTCAAAAACAAGTCAAGTTTGATTCAAATTAATCGCCTTGGCTGACAGTTTTTACGTATATTATAAGTAAAAACGCAGTAGGAACTAGAATAAAAAGTGCAGTAGCAATAAATGCGAGAATATTTACTTCCATAATCTCTTTTTTTTTTTGTCAATAACTCGGGATTTAATCCCATAGAGATGATAACCCTTTCGCCCGTCAATTCAATGGGATGAATTACACCTCGATGATATTGAATCGGATCAATATCATGAATAACAATATCTGAGCTATCAAATCAATTCATCGTCGAGAATTGAATAGTATAACATAGGAAGATCTTTTATCCATACCCGAATCCAAAATAGGATTCCGGATCTAATCCCTTTATGTTTCTTTTTTGATTTCTCCCCCTTTTCCATTCTTGTTTTTTCTATAACCTATTGCCGTCCTTGTACAATTATTTGCTTAAGTAGCATTTGACTGTCCTCGGTTACAAACAAAATCAAACAAAGAATAGAAATGAAATAGAAAAGAAAAAAGGAAGTTCAGTACTTTTTTTTAATGATCTCTTTTTTATGGAAAACAAAAACAAATAATATTAATATATATATAATATTAATTAATATATATATAATATTAATAAGTATGAGAAAAAAAAGTCCAAGTCTAATATATATATAAGGTATAAAAAAAATCGAATATTCCATCAACTTCACTAGTTTAGAGTTTGTTCTTTATTTTTGTGAAAGTACCCCTTCCCATTTTTGAAATTAAATAAAAAAAAATTATGAATTCCCTCTCCTCTCTAAGAGGGGTTGTGATCTTTATTTATTAATATACCTTGGATTAATAATGGGACGCATATCTCAAAAGATCCGTGTTCAATTTGAAGAGATAGAGTGTTTCAAATTCAAACTAGTAATTGAAGTTAAACAACTTCGGAACCAGAAAAGGCGATATTTGGAATCTTAAAAGTAAAAGTATTCTATCAAATGAATTATGTTCAATTCCTTTTGCATCGTACAAGAAATGAATTCTATTTGGGTATGCGCCCCCGGTAAATAGAAATATATGGTATTCTATTCCACGCATAAGGAAGCAATAAAAAAAGCCACCCCAAGTACGTTATCGGTATCTTTTGGAATCCTAACTATGATGCTACCAATAATTGTAACAATCCCCATATGGCTCTCTCCCATTTGTTTGATGAGAAATGCGAAACAAAATAAAAAAGAAAATGTATATATATATTGGATTTGATTCCATCGCGTCGGGACTGACGGGGCTCGAACCCGCAGCTTCCGCCTTGACAGGGCGGTGCTCTGACCAATTGAACTACAATCCCAGGGAAATAAAGACGTATACATATTCTTCTAATTGCATTTAAACCATTTTGATTTCTATTTAGATTAGAATCGCCGTGTTGGAACAGAGGCGCGAGTGAGATATTGATATCTCTATATATCTTGATTGATTGATCTCTCCACGTATCCCATGGGTGGGTACTTACTTTAGTGAGAGCGACCCAGTAATAATCAATCTTTCAATAAAAGAAAAAAAAAGAAAAAATCGTTATTTGTGGTAACAAATTTGTGGTAACAAAGAAATATAACAGATCAAATAAAGCGGTATGGGTATATGAAACAATTTGACTTGCTTTTGATTCTTTCATAGTCGGAATTTATGAAGAACTTATGAAGAATAAATGGTCTATATCATTTCATGGTGGATCAGCTAATTCTTGGGCCGAGCTGGATTTGAACCAGCGTAGACATATTGCCAACGAATTTACAGTCCGTCCCCATTAACCACTCGGGCATCGACCCAGGAAGAATCAATTCGAAGCTTATTGAGAATCCACGATCAACTTCCTTTCGTTCGTAGTACCCTACCCCCAG